TAGGGGCGTTCCCTTAGTTTCTAAGCAAATCACGAGTGAGAAAAGGAAGTTTTCCAATCATTGAATCAAATCCACTGTCGAATCCTACCCAGCGGAATATGGAGGTACTTATGGCCGAAGGGACCAATCTGGTCTATCACAATAAATCGATAGATGGAACTATCATTAAACGGCTTATTAGCAGATTAATAGATCATTTCGGAATGGCCTATACGTCACACATCCTGGATCAAGTAAAGACTCTGGGTTTCCAGCAAGCCACAGCCGCATCTATTTCATTAGGAATTGATGATCTTTTAACAATACCTTCTAAGGGATGGCTAGTCCAAGACGCGGAACAACAAAGTTTTCTTTTGGACAAGCAACATCATTATGGGAATGTACACGCGGTAGAAAAATTACGTCAATCCATTGAGATATGGTATGCTACAAGCGAATATTTGCGCCAAGAAATGAATCCTAATTTTAGGATGACTGAACCTTTTAATCCAGTCCATATAATGTCTTTTTCGGGAGCTAGAGGAAATGCATCTCAAGTACACCAATTAGTAGGTATGAGAGGATTAATGTCGGATCCACAAGGACAAATGATTGATTTACCCATTCAAAGCAATTTACGCGAAGGACTATCTTTAACAGAATATATTATCTCTTGCTATGGAGCCCGCAAGGGAGTTGTGGATACTGCTGTACGAACATCAGATGCTGGGTATCTTACGCGTAGACTTGTTGAAGTAGTTCAACACATTGTTGTACGTAGAACAGATTGTGGTACCGGCAGAGGGATCTCTGTGAGTTCTCAAAACAGAATAATGTCGGAACGAATTTTGATACAAACATTAATTGGTCGTGTATTATCAGACGATATATATATGGGTTCGCGCTGCATCGCCGTTCGAAATCAAGATATTGGGATTGGACTTATTAATCGATTCATAACTTTGCGAGCGCAACCCATATACATTCGAACCCCCTTTACTTGTCGGAGTGCATCTTGGATCTGTCGATTATGTTATGGCCGAAGTCCTACCCATGGCGACCTGGTTGAATTAGGAGAAGCTGTAGGTATTATTGCGGGTCAATCTATTGGAGAGCCGGGTACTCAACTAACATTACGAACTTTTCATACCGGCGGAGTATTCACAGGGGGTACTGCAGAACATGTACGAGCCCCCTCTAAAGGGAAAATAAAATTTAAGGAGGATTTGGTTCATCCCACACGTACACGCCATGGGCATCCAGCTTTTCTATGTTATATAGACTTGTGTGTAACTATTGAAAGTGAAGATATTCTCCATAATGTCACTATTCCAGAAAAAAGTTTTATTTTAGTTCAAAACGATCAATACGTAGAATCAGAACAAGTGATTGCTGAGATTCGCGCGGGAGCATACACTTTGAATTTTAAAGAGAGGGTTCGAAAGCATATCTATTCCGACTCCGAAGGAGAAATCCACTGGAGTACTGATGTGTACCATACATCTGAATTTGCATATAGTAACGTCTATCTCTTACCAAGAACAAGCCATTTATGGATATTAAAAGGGGGTTCGTACAGATCCAGTGCAGTCTCTTTTTCAATACATCAAGATCAGTCTCTGTCTGGCGAAGGAAGATTTCTTTCGAACTTTTCAGTAAATACTAATCAAGATCAAGTTAGATGTGGATTCTTTAGTTCATATCTTTCTGGTAAAAACACAAGTAAGATTTCCGATTCTTTAGAGTTTAATCGAATTATATGTACAAGTCATTGTAATCTCATATATCCCGCGACTCTCCACAAGAGTTATTATTTTTTGGCAAAGAGACGAAGAAATAGATTCATCATTCCATTCCAATTGATTCAAGAACGTGAGAAAGAGTTAATATCCCCTGCCGATATCTCGATTGAAATACCCATAAATGGTATTTTTCGTAGAAATAGTATTTTAGCTTATTTCGATGATCTTCAATACAGAAAAAAGAGTTCAGGAATCACTAAATATGGGACTATAGGAGTATATTCAGTCCTCAAAAAAGAGGATTTGATTGAATATCGAGGAGTCAAAGAATTAAAGCCAAAAGACAAAATGAAAATAGATCTTTTTTTTTTCATTCCCGAGGAAGTCCATCTTTTACCCGAATCCTCTTCCATAATGGTACGGAACGATAGTATCATTCGAGTGGATACACAAATTGCTTTAAATACAAGAAGCCAAGTAGGCGGATTGGTCCGAGTGGAGAAAAAAAAAAGAGAGATTGAACTTAAAATATTTTCTGGAGATATCCATTTTCCTGGAGAAACAGATAAGATATCCCGACACAGTGGAATCTTGATACCACCAGGAACGGTAAAAAAAAACTCGACGAAGGAGTCCAAAAGTTTGAAAAATTGGATCTATGTCCAACGAATTACACCTACCAAGAAAAAGTATTTTATTTTGGTTCGACCCGTAATTATATATGAAATAGCAGATGGTATAAATTTACCAACACTTTTCCCTCAAGATCTATTGCAGGAAAGAGAAACCCCGCAACTTCGAGTTATTAACTATATCCTTTACGAGTATGGCAAACCCATTTTGGGAATTTCTGACCCAAGTATTCAATTAATTCGCACTTGTTTAGTTTTAGTCCTGGATTTTGCCCAAGAAAAAAAAAGTGCTTCTGTTGAGGAGGCTCATCCCTATTTTGTTGAAGTAAGTACAAAAGGTCTGATTCGAGATTTCTTACGAATCAACTTAGTGAAATCTCATAGTTCGTATATCCGAAAAAGGAATGATTCTTCAAGTTCTGGATTCATCTATGAAAATGCGTCAGAGTGGGCCAATACCAATAAAAATCCATTTTATCTCAAGGCAAAAATCCAACAATCACTTAGACAAAATCAAGGAACTACTAGTACGTTATTGAATAGAAATAAGGAATTCCAATCTTCGATAATTTTATCATCACCTAATTGTTTTCGAATGGGTCCATTCAACAATGTAAAATATAACAATGTGATAAAAGAAAGAATTCAAAGAGATCCTCTCCTTTTACTTAGGAATTCGTTGGGCCCTTTAGGAACAGCTCTTCAAATTTCTACTTTTTCTTCTTATTTATTTTACCATTGTATAACTCATAATCATATCTCATTAACTAACTATTTGAAACTTAAGCTTGACAATTTAAAACGGACTGTTCAAGTAATTCAAAGTAAATATTATTTAATGGATGAAAAGGGGGGAGTTTATAATCCCAATCCGTGCAGTAACATCATTTTGAACCCATTCAACTTGAATTGGGATTTTCTTCATCATAATTATGATTATGATGAAGAAAGATCCACAATAATTTGCTTGGGACAGCTTATTTTTGAAAATCTATGTATAGCCAAAAACGGACCACACCTAAAATCGGGTCAAGTTATAATTGTTCAAGTCGACTCGCTAGTAATAAGATCCGCTAATCCTTATTTGACCACTCCAGGAGCAACTCTTCATGGTCATTATGGAAAAATCCTTTGCGAAGGCGATACATTAGTTACATTTATATATGAAAAATCAAGATCTGGTGATATAACCCAGGGCCTGCCAAAAGTGGAACAAGTGTTAGAAGTGCGCTCAATTGATTCAATATCGATGAACCTAGAAAGAAGAGTTGACGGTTGGAACGCGCGTATAACACGAATTCTGGGAATTCCTTGGACATTTTTGGTTGGTGCTGAGCTAACTATAGTGCAAAGTCGGATCTCTTTGGTTAATAAGATCCAAAAGGTTTATCGATCTCAGGGGGTACAGATCCATAATAGACATCTAGAAATTATTGTACGTCAAATAACATCAAAGGTGTTGGTTTCCGAAGATGGAATGTCTAATGTTTTTTTACCTGGAGAACTTATTGGATTGTTGCGAGCGGAACGAGCAGGACGCGCTTTGGAAGAAGCGATTTATTACCAAGCCATATTATTGGGAATAACTCGAGCATCTCTTAATACTCAAAGTTTCATATCTGAAGCTAGTTTTCAAGAAACTGCTCGAGTTTTAGCAAAAGCTGCTCTCAGGAGTCGTATCGATTGGTTGAAAGGTTTGAAAGAGAATGTTGTTCTAGGGAGTATGATACCCGTTGGTACCGGATTCAAAGGATTAATGCGCTTTTCACGGCAACATAATACCATTTATTTGAAAACAAAAAAGAATAATTTATTTGGGGGGGAAGTGAGAGATATTTTGTTCTACCACAGAGAATTTTTTGATTCTTCCTCTTTCATTTCAAGGAATTTGCATGATCCCTCAGAAAAATCCTTTATTTATAGGATTTCATAATTCCTAAGTTTTCACTATTTTTGGTCATATGCACAGGGTTTGTTACTATTAATAGTATAGTAGTAATGTAATAAAGATACTAACGAATAGAAGAATATTAACGGCTTAGCTCGTGTAGAAACGGAAAATCTCCGGTAAAAGAATAAGGTTCCATCGGAACAATTTTGTTCAGGGTACCTCGTCTCTCTTTTTTTTTAATAAGACAAGAAGAGAGAGAGAGAAGGCGTAGGAGAAATGACACGAAGATATTGGAACATTAATTTGAAAGAGATGATGGAATCCGGAGTTCATTTTGGTCATGGTACTAGAAAATGGAATCCGAGAATGGCACCTTATATCTCTGAAAAACGTAAAGGTATTCATATTACAAATCTTACTAAAACTGCCCGTTTTTTATCAGAAGCTTGTGATTTAGTTTTTGATGCAGCAAGTCAGGGAAAACAATTTTTAATTGTTGGTACCAAAAATAAAGCAGCTGATTCAGTAGCACGAGCTGCAATACGGGCTCGGTGTCATTATGTTAATCAAAAATGGCTCGGTGGTATTTTAACGAACTGGGCCACTACAGAAACGAGACTTCATAAGTTCAGAGACCTGAAAATCGAACAAAAGGCGGGGGGGCTCACCCGTCTTTCGAAAAGAGATGCGGCCGTGTTGAAGAGACAGTTATCCCACTTGCAAACATGTTTGGGTGGGATTAACTATATGACGGGGTTACCAAATATTGTAATAATCGTTGATCAGCAAAAAGAATATACAGCTCTCCGAGAATGTATCATTTTGGGAATTCCAACGATTTGTTTAATTGATACAAATTGTGACCCGGATCTCGCAGATCTTTCGATTCCAACGAATGATGACGCTATAGCTTCAATTCGGTTAATTCTTAACAAATTAGTATTTGCAATTTGTGAGGGACGTTCTAGCTATATACGAAATCCTTGATTCATTCTATATACGAAATCCTTGATTCATTTTAATAATAATAAGAGATATAATTTCTTTTTTGAATTCCCGAGATTTATGTAATCGCTTTCTATTCCTGAATCATATAACATAAAAATCACATAAAACATATGATAAAAATAAAACATATGATAAAAATCGTTGTGGATTTTATGTGATTAGTTGTTATCCAAAAAAAAAATACAATTCAAGTGGGCAAAAAGAGATGGTTGAATCAAAATAATTCCTTTTCAAATTTGATTTGTTTCAGAGGGCTATATGAATATTCTATTATGTTCCATCAGCACACTAAAAGGATTCTACGATCTATCTGGTGTGGAAGTGGGCCAACATTTCTATTGGGAAATAGGAAGTTTTAAAGTCCATGGCCAAGTACTTATTACTTCTTGGGTTGTAATTGCTATCTTATTAGGTTCAGCTATAATAGCTGTTCGAAATCCACAAACCATTCCCACTGGGAGTCAAAATTTCTTCGAGTATGTCCTTGAATTTATTCGAGACGTGAGCAAAACTCAGATTGGAGAAGAATATGGTTCGTGGGTTCCCTTTATTGGAACTATGTTTCTCTTTATTTTTGTTTCTAATTGGGCGGGGGCGCTTTTACCCTGGAAAATCATAGAGTTACCTCAGGGGGAGTTAGCCGCACCTACAAATGATATAAATACTACCGTTGCTTTAGCTTTGCTTACGTCAGTAGCATATTTCTATGCCGGTCTTACTAAAAAAGGATTAGGTTATTTTAGTAAATACATTCAACCAACTCCAATCCTTTTGCCCATTAATATTTTAGAAGATTTCACAAAACCTTTATCACTTAGTTTTAGACTCTTTGGAAATATACTAGCGGATGAATTAGTAGTTGTTGTTCTTGTTTCTTTAGTACCTTTAGTAGTTCCTATACCTGTCATGTTCCTTGGATTATTTACAAGCGGTATTCAAGCTCTTATTTTTGCAACTTTAGCTGCGGCTTATATAGGCGAATCCATGGAAGGTCATCATTGACTTTTTTTATTTAAATGAATAAAAAAGAAAAAACAAGATAATAGAAAGAAAAATGAAATATTAAAGAAATTAAATAATAACTAAAATAAATTATTTCATTTTAAGAATAAATAAATATTTATAAATAAACGAAAAATAAATTTCAAATGAATTCAATTTTTCAATTTGAAGATGGTTCGAAAAACAATTTCTTTGGTTTACGTTATGAAAGAAACGCATGTATATGTGAGATTATAATTAGTTCTATCTTTTAGATAGAACTTACTCCATTTAATGTGAATTTTGAATAAGTATTCAAATCGAATTCTTTTTTCGTCTATAATATGGGAAAAGAAAGAGACTAAATCAACAAAAATCGCATGAAGAATTAAAAAAAGGGTTCATAACTAATAAAGATATGGAAAAACAAAAGTCGTATGAATTTACAAAAATGAGGAATTTAGGAATTACAAAATAGATATCGAAGTAGTTCTAATGATTCAATCTTCAATACTATTATACTTTAATTCGGATCTCTTAGTTCCTTCGACTTAACGACTTAATAAATCTTTTCGATGCAATAATTAAGTCATAATTTTTTGGTTTATTGGATCATTAAGTATCATTAATCTTTTTTTTTTTGTATGAGGAATTTATTATGGATCCACTTATTTCTGCTGCTTCTGTTATTGCTGCTGGGTTGGCCGTCGGTCTTGCTTCTATTGGACCTGGGGTTGGCCAAGGGACTGCTGCGGGTCAAGCTGTAGAAGGTATCGCGAGACAGCCCGAGGCAGAGGGAAAAATACGAGGGACTTTATTACTTAGTCTGGCTTTTATGGAAGCTTTAACCATTTATGGATTAGTTGTAGCATTAGCGCTTTTATTTGCGAATCCTTTTGTTTAATCTTTCATCTGAATACTAAATACTCAAAAAAAATGTGTTTTTCTTACTGTTCTGGGCTTGATATTTGCTTGTGCGAATTGAAATTTATATCAAGAGTTAATTCCTACAATTACTTTTATTCGTTGGGACAATAACCATAACCATGGGAAGGAATAATTTGAGGATGAGGAATTATTATACTTATTCATTTTCTTCCTTCCCCCCTGATTTATGACTTCCCGTCTTAATCCAATAGAATTTTTGGGGGGAGAAGATAAAAAAAAACCGAAAAATAGAGAATTAGTCTATCTTAAAGAGGAGATCCTATGAAAAATGTAACCGATTCTTTTCTTTCCGCGGGTCACTGGCCATCTGCTGGGAGTT